GGAGGAAGACCCGACGATTTTTTCCAGGAAATCCCCAACGAAAGATACACACTATTCCGTCTTTTCTATCAAATCGATCATAACCACTACCTACATTCCACGAAATTGTGCACCACAAATAGGAGCTAATAAAAAGACCCGCGATTCCGTAGAAAGACATCACAATTCCTTGTGGAAAAAAAACTATTTCCTGAGACGGAAATAAAGATATCAAATTTCTACCAAGATAACTCGAGGTTCCAACCAACAAGAATCCTAATGAACCTAAAAAAAGGATAACAGCCCAGCAGAAATTACTTGTTTTTCGAGCCCCCGTTATAGGTTCTATCCATATATGTTCTGATCGACAACTCATACTTGATCCAGTTGATTTTTTTGGAATTGAGAGAATACCCCAAATGAATTTGACTTTAGTCCTTTTTTTCCGAAGTAACTCGCATCAACTAGCACTAGTTTGATGTGATCCTTTAGGAGTAATTCATTAAATTCGTTAGATCTAAACTAATAACATACCCTTCGTATGATCTCATTAAAGATAGCCAAATAGATAGACCAACTTTACAGTTCAGCTATCCGTCGATTCGGGTCTATTTGAAAATAGCTAGAATCCATTGATCCCTATAGCATTTTCTGGAGACATAAGAGTTTTTCGGCGGAAGCCGCTTATACCATATTTTGCTAAATAGATATCTGTGTTATGATACAAGCGTCAGTTTTGAAAAAAAAAAATAGATGAGATTTTGTGCCATCGGCTCTAAACAATCTTGTTTTTTTGAACATGAAGAAATAAAGAAGCCATTGCGATTGCCGGAAATACTAGGCCTACTAAAGGCACCAAAACAGAGGGAAAGTTAAGAGTTGTCATAGAATGGGTACCTCGATTTACTATTTGTACCTGTTATTATTATTTATATTTTATATTTATAATATAAAGATATCTTATTATATTATATATAAAGATATCTTATTATAATTTGATAATTCTAAAATTGGAATTATTATTATTACTTAATAGCTATTAAGTATAAATATAAGTATCTATCTAAGTGAGTATATAATGTAGTTTTTCATCTTTCTACATGAAAGATTTGAAAGGATATGGATGAGATATTATTTTCTTCATTTTTTGCTCTTGTCTTCGAATTTCATTTACTAAGCAAAAAGTTTCTTAAAAATTAATTAGATTCTATTTATATTTATAATTATATTGAATATATTGAAGGGTTTGTTAGAATCCCATCCATCAGGGATTCTTAGTCAAAATAGGATTATCGTAAGATATAAAAAAAATAAAAAATTCTATATTTTATAGATTTTCATTATATATGACGAGAAGAGTATATTTTTTTGATTTGCCTAATTTCACGAAAATAAGAATTTCATCTTTTATCTTGTTAATAGAGGCTTCTTGATCAATAATCAGGAATATAGAAAAAGGGGCGGATTTTCTGTGACTTTTGATTCTTTATATAATTAGATCTTATGTCAACAAAGAAAACCCCATTCGTCTAATTTTAACTTGGATTCCGATAAACTAATTACTTGTTTGCTCAAAATAATTGAACTTAATGTTCTAATTTTGATTCAAAGGAAAGAAAGTGTGTAGTTGAAATAACTCACTCAGAACGCTTTTTAAAGGATTACGTGGTACGATTAGATCGAATAAGCCCTTCTGGAATAAATACTCGGCCGCTTGTGAACCCTCGGGTACTGTTTTATTCAATGTTTGTTCAATTACTCTTTTACCCGCAAAGGCAATGTAGGCATTGGGTTCGGCAATAATGATATCCCCCAACATACCAAAACTAGCTGTCACCCCACCGGTAGTAGGAGATGTAAGAATTGGTACATAGAATAACTTTTTATTTGATTGATAATCATATAAAGCAGAAGATATTTTAGCCATTTGCATCAAGCTCAAACTTCCTTCTTGCATGCGTGCCCCTCCGGAAGCACACACTATAATAAGAGGTAGAAATTCTTTAGTAGCGTATTCAATCAAACGGGTAATTTTCTCCCCGACTACGGATCCCATACTACCTCCCATAAACTGAAAATCCATAACCCCAATTGCTACGGTAATACCGTTTAGTTGCCCTCTGCCTGTTTGAACAGCCTCGGTTAATCCTGTCTTTCTTTGATAAGAATCGATACGATTTTTATAAGGCTCCTCCTCCGAATGAAATTCAATGGGATCCAGAGAGACCATGTCTTCATCCATAGGCTCCCAAGTGCCCGGATCGATCAAAAGTTCGATTCTATCTGAACTACTCATTTTCAAATGATATCCACATTGTTCACAAAGATGCATCTTTGATTTAAAAAATTTCTTATAATTTAATCCATAACAATTTTCGCATTGAACCCACAAATGCCGGTATTGTTGAGTTACACCCAGATGAGTAGAACTTTCTGGTATAGTTTGATCACTCGTTCTGGTATCCTCGTTTTGACTACTATTTCCACTTTTACCACAAATGGAACTAGAAATGTAATTGTT